ATTTATAAATTTAAAATTTAATAAATAATAAATTTTATAAAATTATTATATTATTAATTAAATAATTAAATTTAGTATAAAATAATTATAAATATAAAATTAATTATTATTCTTGTTATATTAAATTTTTGTATTTATATATATATATAAATTTAATTAATTTAGTATAAATATATATATTATATATAAATATATAAAAATTTAATAAAATATAGATTTTTGATATTTATATTAATATTAAATTATTTCGTATATAGATAATATATATATATATATATAAAAAAAATTAAGAGATAACTTTTAACTATTTTTAATTATTTATATTAAATATTTATTTTTTATTTTAAAATATAATTATTAATTAAAGTTATTTAAATTAATAATTTAAAATTATATATTTAAATAATATATATTTAAATTAATATTTATAAAAAGTTTTATTTTAGCTTAAAAATGTATTTTTAATTTATATTATATGTAAATTTTTGTGTGATTTTATATTTATTTTAAAAGTAAATATTTTTTATTTATTTGCAATAATTAATATTATTAATTAAATAAATTTAAAAATAGAAATATTAATTAATATTGACAAAATTTGTGCCAGCAGTTGCGGTTATACAAATAATATAAGTAAATTTTATTAATAGAAGTTAAATTTTATAAATTTAAAATAATAATTAATTTATTAGGTGAAATTTTAAATTAATTAATTTTTTTTAAAAAAAATTAATTGAAGCTATGAAATTTTAGATAAAAACTAGGATTAGATACCCTATTATTTAAAATATATAAAAATTTATTTGAGTAGTATTAGATATGTTCTTGAAACTTAAAAAATTTGGCGGTATTTTAGTCTATTCAGAGGAACTTGTTTTATAATCGATAATCCGCGATGTACCTTACTTAAAATTGTAAATCAATTTATATATCGTTGTTATTAGAATATTTTATAAGAATAATAATTTTCTATAATTTATATAAAAATTAATATCAAATCAAGGTGTAGTTTATTTTTAAGTATAAATGAGTTACAATAAAATTTATTTATGTGGATTTAAGTATGAAAAATTTAATGAAATTGGATTTGATAGTAAAATTATAAAGATTAATAATTTGATTTTAGCTCTAAAATATGTACATATCGCCCGTCGCTCTTGTTATTAAAATAAGATAAGTCGTAACATAGTAGATGTACTGGAAAGTGTATCTAGAATCAATTTAAAGCTTATTTAGTAAAGTATTTCATTTACATTGAAAAGATTTTTGTGCAAATCAATATAAATTGATTAATAATTATTAATTAATTTTTTTTTTAAAAAAAAATAAATATTAAAAATAATTATAAAATTTTAAAGTTTTAGTATTTTATAAAGAAAAAATAATTTTAATAATAGTTTATTAGTATTGTAAAATAAAATTGAAATATATTGAAAAATTTTTATTTTAAAAGAAAATTTTATTTATTGTATCTTGTGTATCAGAGTATATTAAATAAAAAATATTTATATATTTTTCTCGATTTTAAAAGATTTAATAAATTATAAATGTTAATGTAATAAAATTATATTCAATAATTTATTAGAAATGAAATGTTATTCGTTTTTAAAGGTATCTAGTTTTTTAAGAAATAAATTTAATTTAATATTCAAAATTTACTTATTTATTTTATTAATTAAGTAATTTTTGAAAATTAATATTCTATGGGATAAGCTATAGAATAAATTTTTATAAATAATAAATAATGTTTAAAATTTAATATGTTTAAAAGTATCAATTTTTATTAAGTTTGTTATAAATTAATTTTTTTAATAAATTATTTATTATATTTTAAGTTTTTATTAAAATATTTATTTAAATTTTAAAAATAAAGAAATAATGATATAATTAGTATATTTTTTTGTAATAATATATTTAAAAATGAAAAGTTTATGTAAAGAATTCGGCAAAAATAATGTTCGCCTGTTTAACAAAAACATGTCTTTTAGAAATTAATTTAAAGTCTGACCTGCCCACTGAATTTATTTTAAATGGCCGCAGTATATTAACTGTGCAAAGGTAGCATAATCATTAGTCTTTTAATTGAAGGCTGGAATGAATGGTTGGACGAAATATTAACTGTTTCATTTAAATTTATAATAAAATTTTATTTTTTAGTCAAAAAGCTAAAATAAATTTAAAAGACGAGAAGACCCTATGAATCTTTATATAAAGTATATTTTAATTTTGTAGATTATTTTAATTATAATATTATTTTTATATTTTATTGGGGTGATATTAAAATTTAAATAACTTTTAAGCTTTAAATCATTGATTTATGAATAAATGATCCATTTTTAATGATTAAAAATTTAAGTTACTCTAGGGATAACAGCGTAATTTTTTTGGAGAGTTCATATCGATAAAAAAGATTGCGACCTCGATGTTGGATTAAGAAATAGTTTTAGGTGTAGCCGTTTAAATTTAAAGTCTGTTCGACTTTTAAAATCTTACATGATCTGAGTTCAAACCGGCGTGAGCCAGGTTGGTTTCTATCTTTAATTAATTAATATATTTTAGTACGAAAGGATTGAATATATGAATAATTTTATTTTATAGATAAAGAATATTAATAATTATTTATAAAAGCTATTTTGGCAGATTAATGTAATAAATTTAGAATTTATAAATGTAATTTATATTACAAATAGTACTTGTTTTATATAGAAATTATTTTATTTTTAATTATAAGCCTAATATTAATTATTTGTGTTTTAGTAAGTGTTGCTTTTTTAACTTTATTAGAACGTAAAGTTTTAGGGTATATTCAAATTCGTAAGGGTCCTAATAAAGTTGGATTAATAGGAATTCCTCAACCTTTTTGTGATGCAATTAAATTATTTACGAAGGAACAAACTTATCCTTTGTTATCTAATTATATTTCATATTATTTTTCTCCTGTATTATCATTATTTTTATCTTTATTATTATGAATATGTATACCTTTTTTTATTAAATTATTTTCTTTTAATTTAGGATTATTATTTTTTATATGTTGTACAAGTTTAGGGGTTTATACAGTTATAATTGCTGGATGATCTTCTAATTCAAATTATGCTTTATTAGGAAGTTTACGTTCTGTAGCTCAAACTATTTCTTATGAAGTTAGTTTAGCTTTAATTTTATTATCTTTTATTTTTTTGATTAATAATTATAATATATTAAGTTTTTATTATTACCAAAAATATTTATGATTTTTTTTTATATTATATCCTTTAGTTTTTATTTGATTAACAATTTCATTAGCTGAAACTAATCGAACACCTTTTGATTTTGCTGAAGGAGAATCTGAATTAGTTTCTGGATTTAATGTTGAATATAGAAGAGGTGGTTTTGCTTTAATTTTTTTATCTGAATATGCAAGAATTTTATTTATAAGTATATTATTTTCTTTAATTTTTTTAGGGGGAGATGTATTTAATTTTATATTTTATTTTAAATTAATATTTATTTCATTTATATTTATTTGAGTACGTGGTACTTTACCTCGATTTCGTTATGATAAATTAATATATTTAGCTTGAAAGGGATTTTTACCATTTTCTTTAAATTATTTATTATTTTATGTAGGATTGAAAATTTATTTATTTATTTAATTTAAATAATTTATATTAGTAAAGTTAATAGAAAATTTTAGTTTCTATATTATGTTTTCAAAACATATGCTTATTCAAGCTCATTAACTAATTAATTAATTTAATAAATTATCTCATCATTTAGAAATTAATGGATTTACAAGATAATATAAAAAATATAAAACAGTTAAAATTTGTCCAATAATAATAAATGGATCTTCTACTGGTCGTGCTCCAATTCATGTTAATAAAATTACAATAGTTACTATATGTCAAAATAAAATTTGATTAATAGGATAAAATTCAATTCCTCGAAATTTTATTAAATTATAAAATGGTATAATTATTAAAATTGCAATTGATATTACTAATGCAATTACTCCACCTAATTTATTAGGAATTGATCGTAAAATAGCATAAGCAAATAAAAAATATCATTCAGGTTGAATATGAACTGGGGTTACTAATGGATTAGCAGGAATAAAATTATCTGGATCTCCTAATAAATAAGGATTTCATAATGTTAATATTGTTAATAATATTAATAAAATAATAAATCCAACGATATCCTTATAACTAAAATAAGGGTGAAAGGGAATTTTATCAAGATTTGAATTAACTCCAATAGGGTTATTTGATCCAGTTTGATGAAGAAATAATAAATGAATTATTACTATTGCTAAAACAATAAATGGTAAAATAAAATGAAAAGTAAAAAATCGCGATAAAGTAGGATTATCTACTGAAAATCCTCCTCAAATTCATTGTACTAAATCTGTTCCTAAATATGGAATAGCAGATAATAAATTAGTAATTACTGTAGCTCCTCAAAAAGATATTTGTCCTCAAGGTAAAACATAACCTATAAATGCAGTTGCTATTACTAAAAATAAAATAATTGTTCCTCTTAATCAAGTAGGAGTAAATAAATATGATCCATAATATATTCCTCGTCCAATATGTAAATAAATACAAATAAAAAAAAATGATGCACCATTAGCGTGTAAAGTTCGTAATAATCAACCATAATTTACATTTCGACAGATATGATCTACTCTATTAAAGGCTAAATTAATATCTGCAGTATAATGTATAGCTAAAAATAATCCTGTTAAAATTTGAATTCCTAAACATAATCCTAATAATGAACCAAAATTTCATCATATAGAAATATTAGAAGGTGATGGTAAATCAACTAGTGCATTATTTATAATTTTAAAAATAGGGTGAGTGGTTCGTATAGGTTTGTTGTTCATTAGTTTATAGATCGAATTGGTCCATAAAATAATTTTGTAATTTTGATGGAAGCAATTATTGTAATTAATAAATAATTAACTAATAAAATTGTAATCATATTTCTTGGGTAATTATATAATTTAATTAAATTTAAAGAATTTTCTGATATATAAGAATTTAAATTTGTAATTGAAATTATTTCATTATTTATTAAATTAAAAGAAGATAATATTTTATCTATAAAAAATATTATTATTATTAAAATAAATAAACTAATAATAGAAATTAAAGTTATTTTTATTGATAAAGCAAATATTTCATTAGAAGCTAATGATGTTATGTAAATAAATAAGACCAATATTCCTCCAACAAAAATTAAAAATAAAATATAAGAAAATCAAAAACTTTTAGTTATTAAACCGGTAATACAACTTACTATAATTGTTTGAATTAAAAGTATTAATCCTATACTTAAGGGATGATTTATTTGTAAAAAAATAAATCTAAAAATTAAGGTTAATCTGTATAATATTAATTGTATAATATCAAGAAGTAGTTTAATTAAAATATTAATTTTGGAGATTAATGATAAAGATTTATCTTTTTTCTTGAAGTTTAAAAAGAATTTATTCTTATTTTTGATTTACAAGACCAATGTTTTTGTTAAACTATTAAAACTAATGATAATATTTATAAATTGAGGGTTGCCTTTTTTTTTGATAATTATAGGGGTTTTTAGATTTATTTCTAACCGTAAACATTTATTATCAATACTTTTAAGTTTGGAATATATCGTATTATCATTATTTTTTATATTATTTATTTATTTAAATATAATAAATTATGAAAATTATTTTAGTATAGTATTTTTAACTTTTAGAGTATGTGAAGGTGTTTTAGGATTATCAATTTTAGTATCAATAATTCGAACTTATGGAAATGATTATTTTCAATCATTTAGTGTTTTACAATGTTAAAAATTTTATTTATATTAATTTTTTTATTTTCTTTTTGTTTTATAAAAAATATATTTTGAATGGTTCAAAATTTTTTATTTATTATTATATTTATTTTAATTTTATTAAATTATTTTAGAAATTATTGAGTAGGTATTTCTTATTTTTTAGGAATAGATTTACTTTCTTATGGAATAGTATTATTAAGTTTTTGAATTTGTACATTAATATTAATGGCTAGAGATTCAATTAACAAATTAAATAATTATAAAAATTTATTTTTATTAAATATTATGATTTTATTATTATTATTAGTTTTAACTTTTATAAGTATAAATTTATTTATATTTTATTTATTTTTTGAAAGAAGTTTAATTCCTACATTATTTTTAATTTTAGGATGAGGATATCAACCTGAACGTTTACAAGCTGGTATATATTTATTATTTTATACGTTATTAGTATCTTTACCTATATTAATTATTGTATTTTATTTATATAATAATTTAAATACTATAAATTTTTATTTAATAAATAATTATAACTTTAGTTATTTTATTATATATTTATTTTTAATTTTACCTTTTTTAGTTAAAATACCTATATTCTTAGTTCATTTATGATTACCAAAGGCTCATGTTGAAGCTCCAGTTTCTGGATCTATAATTTTAGCAGGGATTATATTAAAATTAGGAGGATATGGTTTATTACGAGTTTTCTCTTTTTTACAATATGTAGGAATTAAATATAACTATTGATTTATTAGAATTAGTTTAGTTGGGGGAGTTTTGGTAAGTTTAATTTGTTTACGTCAAACAGATTTGAAGTCTTTAATTGCTTATTCTTCAGTTGCTCATATAAGAATTGTTTTAAGAGGATTAATAACAATAACTTATTGAGGAATTTCTGGTTCTTATACTTTAATAATTGCTCATGGATTATGTTCTTCTGGTTTATTTTGTTTAGCTAATATTAGCTATGAACGATTAGGTAGACGAAGTTTATTAATTAATAAGGGATTATTAAATTTTATACCTTCTATAACATTATGATGATTTTTATTATGTTCAGCTAATATAGCTGCTCCACCAACTTTAAATTTATTAGGTGAAATTTCTTTATTAAATAGAATTGTTAGTTGATCTTGGTTAACAATATTAATATTAATTTTTTTGTCTTTTTTTAGAGCTGCTTATACTTTATATTTATATGCTTATAGTCAACATGGTAAATTATATTCTGGAATTTATTCATTTAGAGGAGGATTAAATCGTGAATACTTATTATTATTTTTACATTGATTTCCTTTAAATTTATTAGTATTAAAATCTGAAATAAGTTTATTATGATTATAATTTAAATAGTTTAATTAAAATATTGATTTGTGGTGTCGATGATATGAATTTATTTCATTTTAAATTGTGAAATATTTATCAATTTGTGTTATTAATTTTGTATTAATTTTTTGTACAAGTATTAGATTATTATTATGTTCTTTTTATTTTATTTTAAATGAATTAGTTTTTTTTCTTGAATGAGAAGTTGTTTCATTAAATTCTATAAGAATTGTTATAACATTTTTATTTGATTGAATAAGTTTGATATTTATGTCTTTTGTACTTTTTATTTCGTCTTTAGTAATTTATTATAGAAAAGAATATATAAGTTCAGATTTGAATATTAATCGATTTATTATATTAGTATTATTATTTATTTTTTCAATAATGATATTAATTATTAGTCCTAATTTAATTAGTATTTTATTAGGTTGAGATGGATTAGGGTTAGTTTCTTATTGTTTAGTTATTTATTTTCAAAATGTAAAATCTTTTAATGCTGGAATATTAACAGCTTTATTAAATCGTATTGGAGATGTTGCTTTGTTAATAGCAATTGCTTGAATATTAAATTATGGAAGTTGAAATTATATCTATTATTTAGAATTTATAAAAAATGATATAGAAATAATAATAGTAGGTAGATTAGTTATATTAGCAGCTATAACTAAAAGAGCTCAAATTCCTTTTAGTTCATGATTACCAGCAGCAATAGCAGCTCCTACTCCAGTTTCTGCATTAGTTCATTCTTCAACTTTAGTAACTGCAGGGATTTATTTATTAATTCGTTTTAATTTATTATTAGTTAATACATTTATATCACAATTATTACTTTTATTAGCAGGATTAACAATATTTATGTCTGGATTAGGAGCAAATTTTGAATTTGATTTAAAAAAAATTATTGCTTTATCTACATTAAGTCAATTAGGATTAATAATAATAATTTTATCTATAGGATATGAAAAATTAGCTTTTTTTCATTTATTAACACATGCTTTATTTAAAGCTTTATTATTTATATGTGCTGGGGCTATTATTCATAATATAAATAATTCTCAAGATTTACGTTTGATAGGAGGATTAAGAATTTATATACCTTTAACATCATCTTGTTTTAATGTTGCAAATTTAGCTTTATGTGGAATACCATTTTTAGCAGGGTTTTATTCTAAGGATTTAATTTTAGAAGTTGTATCTTTAAGAATAGTAAATTTATTTATTTATTTTTTATTCTTTTTTTCTACTGGTTTAACTGTTTGTTATTCTTTACGTTTAGTTTATTATTCAATAACAGGTGACTTAAATTGTAGAGCTTTAAATGTATTAAATGATGAAGGTTGAATTATATTGAAGGGTATATTAGGTTTAATAATCATAAGAATTATTGGGGGAAGTATATTAAGTTGATTAATTTTTTTAACTCCTTATACAATTTGTTTACCTAATTATTTAAAATTTATAACTTTATTTGTATGTATTGTAGGGGGTTTAGTTGGTTATTTAATATCTAAAATTTCATTATTTTTTATTAATAAATCTTTAAATAATTATTATTTAAGAATATTTGTTGGGTCTATATGATTTATGCCTTATATTTCTACTTACGGGATTATTAATTATTCATTAAAGTTAGGTATAAATGTTGTTAAAAATTTTGATCAAGGATGATCAGAATTTATGGGTAGACAAAATTTATATAAACAATTAGTTAATTATTCACAATTTAATTATATTATTCAAAATAACAATTTAAAAATTTATTTATTAATTTTTGTATTATGAATTATAATTTTATCATTATTTTTAATTTTATATTTAAATAGCTTATATTTAGAGTATAACATTGAAGATGTTAGGGAGATTATTATAATCTTTAAATATAAATAATATTAAATAACTTTAATTAGTAAATATTTATAAAAAAATTATTTTTTATTTTTACAATGAAAATGTAAGGTTTTTGTTAAACTATATAAATAGAAATATAAATGGAATTTAACCATTAAAATAAAAAGTTAGCAGCTTTTATTTGATCTTCATATTTCTTTAATTGGAATTATTATTCATTTTTATCATTAACAGTGATATACCTCTATTTTGGTTTCAATTAATAAATAATTTTTTATTTTAAAAAAAGAATAAGGGTAAAATTACCTAAAATTAGGTCGAAACTAATTGCAATATATCGCTTCATATTCAAGGTAAATTGAATTAATCAATTATTTTTGAATGCAAATCAAATGTTATATATTTAACTATAACCCTAATTTGATCAATTTAATATTCCTTGATTTCATTCATGATATAAACCTAAAAGTAAAATAATAATGAAAATAATGGAAGTAATGGTTCATATTAATAAATTTGAAAAATTTATAATTAAAATTATTGGTAAAATTAATGCAATTTCTACATCAAAAATTAAAAAAATAATTGTAATTAAAAAAAATTTAAGAGAAAAAGGTATACGAGAAGAAGATATAGGATCAAAGCCACATTCAAATGGAGAACTTTTTTCTCGGTCAGCATATCTTTTTTTTGATAAAATGGTAGCAAGTATTATTACTACAATTGATAATAAAATAATAATTGTTGATATTAAAGTAATAGAAAAAATTATTTATATTATTATGATTAATAAACCTTATGATTGGAAGTCATATATACTTTTATACTATATAAATAAATTATCCTCCTCATCAATAAATTGATACATAAAGGAATAATCAAACAATATCTACAAAATGTCAATATCATGCGGCTGCTTCAAATCCAAAATGATGATTTTTTGAAAAGTGATTATTTAAATGTCGAATTAAACAAATTAATAAAAAAGTAGTTCCAATTAAAACATGAATTCCATGAAATCCTGTTGCTATATAAAATGTTGATCCATAAACTGCATCAGCAATAGTAAATGGTGCTTCGATATATTCATAACCTTGTAAAATAGAAAAATAAATCCCTAATAATACAGTAAAGAATAATCCTTGAGTAGTTTGTGAAAAATTACCCTCTATTAATCTGTGATGGGCTCAAGTTACAGTAATTCCTGAAGCTAATAAAATTGTTGTATTTAATAGAGGAATTTGGAAAGGGTTAAATGGTTCAATACCTGCCGGTGGTCAAACAGCTCCTAATTCAATTGCAGGTGATAAACTACTATGAAAAAAAGCTCAGAAAAAAGATGAAAAAAATAAAATTTCAGATACAATAAATAAAATTATTCCTCATCGTAAACCTGTAGTTACTATGAGTGTATGTAGTCCTTGAAATGTTCCTTCTCGAGATACATCTCGTCATCATTGATAAACGGTTAAAATTGTAATTGTTGTTCCTAAAAATAATAATGAATTATCATATTGATGAAATCATTTTACTAATCCTGAAACTATTGTTATTACACCAATTGCTCTTGTTAATGGTCATGGACTATAATCTACTAAATGAAAGGGGTGGTTTGAGTGTGTTGACATTTTTTTTAAATTACTTCTCTAGAATATAGAGTTCTTAAAACAGCAAATACATAAGATTGAATTATAGCAACAGCTGATTCTAAAACTAATAATAAAATTTGTGTAATTAGTAAAAGTACAACAATAGCATAAGATAAGGATGGTCCTGTATTTCCTAATAAAGTTAAAAGTAAATGCCCAGCAATTATATTAGCTGTTAATCGAACTGCTAATGTTCCAGGACGAATAATGTTTCTAATTGTTTCAATACATACTATAAAAGGTATTAAAACAGGAGGTGTTCCTTGTGGAACTAAATGAGCAAATATATGTTGTGTATGATTTAATCAACCATAAATTATAAAAGCTAATCATAAAGGTAGTGCTAAGGCTAATGTTAATACTAAATGACTTGTTCTTGTAAAAATATAAGGAAATAATCCTATAAAATTATTAAATAAAATTATTCTAAATAATGAAATAAAAATTAAAGTTGTTCCTTTTTGATTTGGATTACCTAATAAAGTTTTAAATTCTTTATGAAGTGTTAATAAAATATTATTTCAAATAATGTGATATCGAGATGGTATAAATCAATATATAGAGGGAATTATTAATAATCCAATAAAAGTTCTTAATCAATTTAATGATAAATTAAAAATTCTAGAAGAAGGGTCAAATACAGAAAATAAATTAGTTATCATTTTCAATTTATAGATTTTGTAACAATTTTACTTGATAATTTAGATTTTGGTATTGAAGGTAAATAAATAAAATAATTTATTAAATTAAATAAAATGAAAATTATTGAAAATAATAAAAATAAACTTAATCAACTAATAGGAGCTATTTGTGGAATCAAAAAATATTAATAATTTAATAATTTTAGTTTGACATACTAATGTTATATATTTAACTAATTTTTTTTTTTTTTTTTTTTTTTTTTTTTTTTTTTTCATTAAAAGTAATTGCTAAATTACTATAACATGGTTTAAGAGACCAGTACTTGCTTTCAGTCATTTAATGATTAATTTATATTAGAAATTCATTTAATAAAGAAGTTTATTGGAATACTTTCAATTACAATAGGTATAAAACTATGATTTGCACCACAAATTTCTGAACATTGTCCAAAGAATAAACCTGGTTGATTAATTAAAAAATTAGTTTGATTTAATCGACCAGGAGTTCCATCAATTTTTACGCCTAATGCTGGAATTGTTCATGAATGAATTACATCTGCTGATGTTACTAAAATTCGAATTTGAGAATTTATTGGTAGAATAATTCGATTATCAACATCTAGCAATCGGAAATTATTTGATTTTAATTCGTTAGTTGGGATTATGTATGAATCAAATTCAATATTTAAAAAATCTGAATATTCATAACTTCAATATCATTGATGCCCAATAGATTTTAAAGTAATTGAAGGTTCATTAATTTCATCAAGTAAATATAAAAGTCGTAAAGATGGAAATGCAATAAATAATAAAATAAATGCTGGTAAAATTGTTCAAATTACTTCAATAGTTTGTCCATGAAGTAAATAACGATTTCTGTAATTATTAAAAAATAGTATAATTATTATATAACCTACTATTACAGTAATTATAATTAAAATTAATATTGCGTGGTCATGAAAAAATGTTAATTGTTCTATAAGTGGAGAAGCTCTATCTTGTAATCCTAAATTTGCTCATGTTGACATTAAATTATTCTAATAAAAGTAAAATACTTTATTTATGGAGCTTAAATCCATGGCACTAATCTGCCATATTAGAAATTAGATAATAGTGGTAATTCTGAATAACTATGTTCGGCTGGTGGAATATTTTGGTATCATTCAATTGATGAATTTAATTGTATAGGATAAATTACTTGTCGTTGTTTAATTATACTTTTTCAAATAATAATTATAAAGAAAATAATTCTTACTAATGAAATTGTTGAACCAATTGTTGATACAATATTTCATGCTGTATATGCATCTGGATAATCGGAGTATCGACGAGGTATCCCAGCTAATCCTAAGAAATGTTGAGGAAAAAATGTTAAATTTACTCCAATAAATATAATTAAAAATTGAGTTTTTAATCATTTATTATTTAATATTAATCCTGTAAATAAAGGATATCAGTGAACAAATCCAGCTATAATTGCAAATACTGCACCTATAGATAGAACATAATGAAAATGAGCAACTACATAATAAGTATCATGTAAAATAATATCAATTGATGAATTAGCTAAAATTACTCCTGTTAATCCTCCAACTGTAAATAAAAATACAAATCCTAATGCTCAAATAATAGCAGGAGAATAAACTAATTGTGTTCCATGTAAAGTTGCTAATCAACTGAAAATTTTAATTCCAGTTGGGATTGCAATAATTATTGTTGCTGAAGTAAAATATGCTCGAGTATCAACATCTATTCCTACTGTAAATATATGGTGTGCTCATACAATAAATCCTAATAAACCAATAGCTAATATAGCATAAATTATTCCTAAAGAACCAAATGTTTCCTTTTTTCCACATTCTTGACTAATAATATGTGAAATTATTCCAAATCCAGGTAAAATTAAAATATATACTTCTGGATGTCCAAAAAATCAAAATAAGTGTTGATATAAAATTGGGTCTCCTCCTCCGGCTGGATCAAAAAATGATGTATTTAAATTTCGATCAGTTAATAGTATTGTAATTGCTCCAGCTAAGACTGGAAGTGAAAGAAGAAGTAATAAAGCTGTAATAGCAACTGATCAAACAAATAAAGGTATTCGATCATAAGTGATTCCTGTTGATCGTATATTAATAACTGTAGTAATAAAATTTACAGCTCCTAAAATAGAAGATATACCAGATAAATGTAATGAAAAAATTGCTAAATCAACTGATGCACCACCGTGGGCAATATTTCTTGATAAAGGAGGGTAAACTGTTCATCCTGTTCCAGCTCCATTTTCTACTATACTTCTTACTAATAATAGAGTTAAAGAAGGAGGGAGTAATCAGAAACTTATATTATTTATTCGAGGAAATGCTATATCAGGGGCTCCTAGTATAAGTGGGACTAATCAATTTCCAAATCCTCCAATTATAATAGGTATTACTATAAAAAAAATTATTACGAAAGCATGGGCTGTTACAATAACATTATAAATTTGATCATCACCAATTAATGCTCCAGGGTGTCCTAATTCAGCTCGAATTAAAATTCTTAATGAGGTTCCTACTATTCCTGCTCATGTTCCAAATACAAAATATAATGTTCCAATATCTTTATGATTAGTTGAAAATAATCATTGTTGCGATTAAATGGCTGAAGTTTAGGCGATAGATTGTAAATCTATTTATAAGAAATTGTTTCTTTTTAATCAAGTGGGTTTTATAGTCAATAATGACATTAGATTGCAATTCTAAAGGAATAATTTAAGATTATTAAGACTTAAAAGATTATTCTTATATTTATAGCTTTGAAGGCTATTAGTTTATTTAACTTAAAATCTTAAATTAAATAATAAATAAATCTAATAATAAATAATCCAAAAGTAGAAATAAATGATATTAAAAGATAAATATTTATTGAAAAATTATTTCAATAAATATTAAAATTTCAATTATTTTCAAAATGATTTAGTATAAAAGCTGTATAACATAATCGTAAATAAAAAAATAATGTAATTAATGTTATTAAAATTATTACTGTTAATATAAACAATTGATTATTAAATGTTAAATATTGAATTGTTAGTCATTTTGGAATAAATCCTATAAAAGGAGGTAATCCTCCTAGTGATAACAAATTTAAAAATAATGAAAATTTTAAAGTTTTATTAAATAAAAATAGGGAAAATAATTGATTAATATGATATAATTTAAATATATTAAATAAAAAAATTATATTAAATGATATAAATCTATAAAATAAAAAATAAGTAATTCATAAAGATTCATTAGAATATATACTTATTAATATTCAACCTAAATGATTAATAGAAGAAAATGTTATTAATTTTCGTAAAGAAGTTTGATTTAATCCTCCTAAAGAACCTACAATAACTGATAAAATAATACAAAAAAATAGTATAGGTTTAATAATTAAATAAGAAATTAATATTAATGGTCCAATTTTTTGTCAAGTTATTAAAATTAAAGCATTTATTCAATTTATTCCTTCTATAACATTAGGGAATCAAAAATGAAAAGGAGCTGTTCCTCTTTTTAATAATAAAGATGATAAAATTATTCAATTAATACTATTATTTTCGTTATAAAATATAAAATTATTATTATATATAAATAAAATAGTTGAAAATAATAAAATTGAAGAAGCTAAAGCTTGAGTTAAAAAATATTTTAGAGAAGATTCATTAGATATTAAATTATTATCATTTATTAGGGGGATAAATGATAATAAATTAATTTCTAATCCTATTCAAGCTCCTAGTCAGGAATTAGCTGAAATAGTAATTATAGTTCTTATTATTAAGATACAAAAAAATAAAATTTTTGATGAATTATTAAAAATTAAAAAGAAAAGGATTAAAACCTTTATGAGTGGGGTATGAGCCCAGTAGCTTAATTAGCTTATCTTTTTTTTAAAAAAAATATATTTTGGTGTATGATGCACAAAAGTTTTTGATACTTTTAGAAATAGTTTAATTCTATTAAATATAATGAATGTAATTGTAATTACATAATTTATCCTATCAAGATAATCCTTTTATCAGGCAATTCATT